AATAAAGTGCCTGAATAAAGGATTATCGTGATAGGATAAATAAAGTAATATTAAAATTACCTTTATTACACTTAATAGAATTGAACTATTACCTAAAATATCAAAAATTTTTGTGCACCATACACCAAAATGTATTTAATAAAATACATTATATTAGAAAAGTAAGCTAATAAAGCTAATGGGTTCATACCCCATTTATAGAGGAAATCCTCTCTTCTCTAATGACCAACAATTCAACAAAATTCCTCTTATTAACAACTCTAATAAGAGGGGTATTAATTTCAATCTCATCTAATTCATGATTAGGGGCATGAATCGGATTAGAAATTAATTTATTATCATTTATTCCCCTAATATCAACCAACAAAAATATATACACAACAGAAGCCTCAATAAAGTACTTTATTGTACAAGCCTTAGCATCATCAACTCTACTCTTCCTAATTATTAGAAAATCAATAATTGAAGAATTATATATGATGTCTTCTAATAATAATTATCTAATATCAATAATTATTAGTACACCTTTATTATTAAAAAGTGGGGCTGCTCCCTTCCATTGATGATTTCCAAGTATTATAGAAGGCTTAAGATGAAATAACTGTTTTATTTTAATAACTATTCAGAAGATTGCTCCACTAATACTAATTTCATATTCACTAAAAATAAATGTATTCATATGAACTATTATTATAATATCAGTCATTGTTGGTTCTATTGGTGGATTAAATCAAATCTCAATCCGAAAAATTTTAACATATTCATCAATTAATCATATAGGCTGAATATTAGCTGCCATAAATATTGGAGAAAATTTATGAATCACTTACTTTTTAATCTATTCAATATTAGTTTTAACAATTGTTATAATTGTTAATTCACATCAAACATCATTTATTAATCAAACATTTTTAATAAGAAATGAAATATCTACAATAAAATTCTTAATATTTACTACCTTATTATCACTAGGTGGTTTGCCTCCATTCTTAGGATTTTTGCCAAAATGAATTATTATTCAACAAATAATTATTAATGATATAAACTTTATCATTTCATTAATAGTAATTACATCATTAATAACGTTGTATTATTATCTACGAATATGTTATGCAAGCTTCACTATTTTATATAATGAACCAAAATGAAATATTCAATTCCATAATAATAAAATTATCCCAATAATGATAATTTTAACATCAATTTCTATATTAGGCTTAATTTTATGTACACTGGTAATTAATATTTTTTAAAAGGCTTTAAGTTAATTTTAAACTAATATCCTTCAAAGCTATAAATAAAGATTTAATCTCTTTAAGTCTTAGTAATTGTTTACTCCTATAGAATTGCATTCTATTATCATACAAAATATGAATATAAGACCTTCTTGACAATTTTTAGTAGAAGAGAAAACTTCCCCTTAATAGATTTACAATCTATCACCTATTTTAACCTCAGCCATTCTACTAACTTTGCAACGATGAATATTTTCAACAAATCATAAAGATATTGGAACTTTATATTTCATTTTTGGTGCTTGATCAGGTATAGTGGGAACCTCCTTAAGAATATTAATCCGTACCGAGCTTGGTCAACCAGGTTCATTAATTGGAGATGATCAAATTTATAATGTAATTGTAACTGCTCACGCTTTCATTATAATTTTCTTCATGGTTATACCAATTTTAATTGGTGGATTTGGTAATTGATTAGTACCATTAATATTAGGAGCCCCAGATATAGCATTTCCACGAATAAACAATATGAGTTTCTGATTATTACCACCATCCCTAACTTTATTGCTGGCGAGCAGCATAGTAGAAAGAGGTGCAGGTACAGGTTGAACAGTATACCCCCCACTAGCAAGAGGAATTGCACATGCAGGAGCATCTGTTGATTTAGCAATTTTTTCATTACATTTAGCTGGGGTATCCTCAATTCTAGGAGCTGTTAATTTTATTTCCACAACAATTAATATAAAACCAATTAATATAAAACCAGAACGAATTCCATTATTTGTATGATCTGTAGCTATTACAGCATTATTATTATTATTATCACTACCAGTACTTGCTGGAGCAATTACTATATTATTAACAGATCGAAATTTAAATACATCTTTTTTTGATCCTGCTGGTGGGGGGGATCCTATTTTATATCAACATTTATTTTGATTTTTCGGACATCCTGAAGTATATATTTTAATTTTACCAGGATTTGGTATAATTTCACATATTATTTGTCATGAAAGAGGGAAAAAGGAAGCATTTGGAAATTTAGGAATAATTTTTGCTATATTAGCAATTGGTTTATTAGGTTTTGTAGTATGAGCACACCATATATTTACTGTAGGAATAGATGTTGATACACGAGCATACTTTACATCAGCTACCATAATTATTGCTGTACCAACAGGAATTAAAATTTTTAGTTGACTAGCCACAGTATATGGATCTCAACTATCTTATAGAGCACCTTGTTTATGAGCATTAGGTTTTGTATTCTTATTCACTATTGGAGGTTTAACAGGTGTAGTATTAGCAAATTCATCAATTGATATTGTATTACATGATACTTATTATGTAGTAGCCCACTTTCACTATGTCTTATCAATAGGAGCAGTATTTGCAATTATAGCAGGATTTATTCAATGATACCCTTTATTTTCAGGTTTAACTATAAATCCAAAATGATTAAAAGCACAATTTGTAGTTATATTTGCTGGAGTAAATATAACATTTTTTCCTCAACATTTTCTTGGATTAGCTGGTATACCTCGACGTTACTCTGATTATCCAGACGCCTATACAGCCTGAAATATAGTATCATCAATTGGTTCAATAATTTCATTTATTGGTGTTTTAATATTTATTTTCATTATATGAGAAAGAATAAGATCTAATCGTCAAATCTTATTTCCAACACAAACAAGAAATTCAATTGAATGATTACAAAATTTACCACCAGCAGAACATAGATATTCAGAATTGCCTACAATTACTAGTTAATATAATATTCTAGTATGGCAGATAAGTGCAATGGATTTAAGCTCCATATATAAAGTAAATTAAAACTTTTATTAGAAAATTAATGACAACATGAGCTAATATAAATTTACAAGACAGAGCATCACCTATTATAGAACAATTAATTTATTTTCATGATCATGCATTAATAATTATTATCATAATTTTAATAGTAGTATCATATATAATAATTGCAATAATTTTTAATAAATATATTAATCGATTTCTATTAGAAGGCCAAATAATTGAATTAGCATGAACTATTGCTCCAGCATTAATTTTAATTTTTATTGCTGTACCTTCATTACGACTTCTATACCTAATAGATGAAATTAATACACCAACAGTTACACTAAAAACTATTGGCCATCAATGATATTGAAGTTATGAATATTCAGATTTCGCAAAAGTTGAGTTTGATTCATACATAATTCCACAAAATGAAATAAATTCTAATATATTCCGACTATTAGATGTTGATAATCGAGCAGCATTACCAATAAATACATTTATTCGAATTATTGTAACTGCTGCCGACGTTTTACATTCATGGACAATTCCAAGACTTGGTGTTAAAGCTGATGCAACACCTGGTCGATTAAATCAAGTTAGATTTTTAATTAATCGACCAGGTGTTTTATATGGTCAATGCTCTGAAATTTGCGGAGCAAATCACAGATTTATACCTATTGTAATTGAAAGTATTTCAACAAATACTTTTATTAACTGAATTTCAAAATTAAATGAATCATCAGATGACTGAAAGCAAGTAATGGTCTCTTAAACCAAAATATAGTAAATTAGCAATTACTTCTGGTGAGAAAATTTAGTTAAATTTATAACATTATCTTGTCAAGATAAAATTATTCATAAATAAGAATATTTTTCTATTCCACAAATAATACCTCTAAGATGATTTATACTATTTATTTTTTTTTCCATCACATTTATATTATTTAATTCTGTAAACTATTTTTTATATATTCCTGCTAAAATTTCAATAGAAAAGAAAATAATTAATATAAAAATTATAAGTTGAAAATGATAAGTAATTTATTTTCAGTATTTGATCCATCAACAAGCATAATAAATTTATCATTAAATTGAATTAGTACTATACTAGGATTATTTATTATTCCAATAAGATTTTGATTAATTCCTTCACGACATTATATTTTATGAAATAAATTATTAATAAATCTACATACAGAATTTAAAACATTACTTGGAATAAAAAATATTAATAAAGGATCCTCATTTATCTTCATTTCATTATTTTCAATAATTATATTTAACAATTTTCTAGGTTTATTCCCTTATATTTTTACCAGAACAAGTCATATAACAATAACATTGTCATTAGCATTACCTTTATGAATTAGATTTATATTATTTGGATGATTTAATAATACCCAACATATATTTGCCCATCTTGTTCCACAAGGAACTCCACCAATTTTAATACCATTTATAGTATGTATTGAAACAATTAGAAATATAATCCGACCCGGTACCCTAGCTGTACGATTAGCAGCTAATATAATTGCTGGACATTTATTATTAACTTTATTAGGTAATACAGGCCCATCTCTAAATTATATAATATTAAGACTGCTAATTAGAACACAAATTGCATTATTAATTTTAGAATCAGCAGTAGCCATTATCCAATCATATGTATTTGCAATTCTAAGAACTTTATATTCTAGAGAAGTAAACTAATGTCAACACATGCAAATCATCCATTTCACCTTGTTGATCAAAGACCATGGCCATTAACAGGAGCCATTGGAGCAATAGTAACAATAATAGGCATAATTAAATGATTTCATCAATATAATCAAGAATTATTAATAATAGGTATAATTATTATATTATTAACAATAATTCAATGATGACGAGATATTGTACGAGAAGGTACTTATCAAGGATTACATACTAAAATAGTAATAAAAGGATTACGATGAGGTATAATTCTATTTATTATTTCAGAAGTATTTTTCTTTATTTCATTCTTCTGAGCATTTTTTCATAGAAGTTTATCTCCCACTATTGATATTGGATCCCTATGACCACCTATAGGTATTTACCCTTTCAATCCTTTACAAATTCCATTATTAAATACAGCCATTTTACTTGCATCAGGAGTAACCGTAACATGAGCTCACCATGGACTTCTAGAAAATAATTATAATCAATCACTACAAGGTCTATTTTTTACAGTTGTATTAGGAATTTATTTTACTGTATTACAAGCCTATGAATATATAGAGGCACCTTTTACTATTGCAGATTCAGTTTATGGATCAACATTTTTTATTGCAACAGGATTTCACGGATTACACGTAATTATTGGAACAACATTTTTACTTACTTGTATACTACGACATTTAACTTTACATTTTTCATCAAATCATCACTTCGGATTTGAAGCAGCAGCCTGATATTGACATTTTGTAGATGTTGTATGATTATTTTTATATATTTCTATTTACTGATGAGGTAGATAATATTTATCTAATATAATATAGTATATTTGACTTCCAATTAAAAAGTTTGTACATAAACAAGATAAATAATTCTATTAACAAGTTATTCTATTATCATAATTATAATATTATCCACAATTATTATAATATTAGCAACTATATTATCAAAAAAACAAATTGAAGATCGAGAAAAAAGATCACCATTCGAATGCGGATTTGACCCAAAATCAAGAGCCCGCTTACCTTTCTCGTTACGATTTTTTCTAATTGCAGTAATCTTCCTGATCTTTGATGTAGAAATTGCACTACTATTACCAATAACAATTATTATATATATATCAAGAATTATAATATGAATATTTATTAGAACAACATTTTTATTAATTCTACTAATAGGATTATATCATGAATGAAACCAAGGATCATTAGAATGAGCATCATAGGATAGTAGTTAAGTATAACATTTGGGTTGCATTCAAAAAGTATTGATTATTCAATCTATCTTAAGTAAGAAGCAAATAATTGCAATCAGTTTCGACCTGATATTTAGATAAAATATTATCCTTATTTTTAACTGAAACCAAAAAGAGGTATATTACTGTTAATAATAAAATTGAATTATAAATTCCAGTTAAGGAAATATGTTGAACAAGTAAAAGCCGCTAACTTATTACTTTAGCGGTTAAACTCCGTTTATATTTCTAATTTATATAGTTTAATAAAATAAAACACTACATTTTCACTGTAGAAATAAAGAAAACTTTTATAAATAATACTTAAAGATTTATAAATCTCATTAACATCTTCAATGTTATGCTCTAAAATATAAGCTATTTAAGTTTAAATAAATAATATAAATATTAATACAACAATTCATATTACAAAAAATATAAGAAAAAATTTTAAATTATTATATTGTCATCACTGATTAATCTTTCTCATATATATAAATAATATGTATATACCTTGACCACCAAAATATTCTCTTCAACCAGAATCAAATACTTTATATGATTTATAACCTAAAAATAATGGTATGTTAGATACACCATAAGTGGAAATATAAGGTATAAATCATATAGAACCTATAAATCTTGAATATAAATAAAACTTAATAGATATTAATTTATTACCAATATTAATATTAGAAATTTCATATCCAAATCACCCACCTAAAAATCTAACCAATAATACTAAAGTTTTCAAATATAAGGGTAAACAAATTAATAAAGGAGTTGGAAAGATAATTCAACTAAGAAAACTACCCCCCACAACAGCCATAATTAATAAACCTAATATACCTTTAATTATATTCAATCCAGATTCACTTATATTAAATATAGACAATATATTAAAATCCCCACATAAAGTATAATAAAATAAACGAAATGAATAACAAACAGTTAAACCTGTTGAAAAAAAAAATAAAAAAAAGCCGAACATATTTATATATCTCAAAGAAACCATTTCTAAAATTAAATCTTTAGAATAAAATCCAGCCAAAAAAGGTATACCACATAAAGCAAAGTTAGAAATACATAAACATGTAGAAGTTAAAGGTAACTGAAAAGATAAATTACCTATAAAACGAATATCTTGAGAATCTTTTATAACATGAATTACTATTCCAGCACATATAAATAATAAAGCCTTAAATAAAGCATGAGTTAATAAATGAAAAAAAGCCAAAACAGAAAAACCTATAGATAAAATACTTATTATTAAACCTAATTGTCTTAAAGTAGATAAAGCAATAATCCTTTTCAAATCATATTCAAAATTGGCACCCAAACCAGCCATAAATATTGTTAAACCAGAAATTAATAAAAGAAAAATATTTAATCAGTCACTAAAAACAATTCTAAAACGAATTAATAAAAAAACACCTGCAGTAACTAAAGTAGATGAATGAACTAAAGCAGATACAGGAGTAGGAGCAGCTATAGCAGCAGGAAGTCAAGAAGAAAAGGGAATTTGAGCTCTTTTAGTTATTGCTGCCAAAACTACAAGAAAAGAAATAATTTCTATTTCAAGACTACCCTTTAATAATTCCAAATAATAAATAAAATTTCATCTACCAAAATTTAATATTCAAGCAATAGCTATTAATAAACATACATCTCCAATACGATTAGATAAGGCTGTAATTATACCTGCATTATAAGATTTAATATTTTGATAATAAATTACTAAACAATAAGAAACTAAACCCAATCCATCTCAACCCAATAAAATTCTAATTAAATTAGGACTAATAATTAAAAATATTATTGATATTACAAATATAAGAACTAGTAAAATAAAACGATTAATATTTATATCCCCTTCCATATAATTATCACTATATAAAATAACTAAAGAAGAAATAAAAAAAACAAAACCCATAAATATTAAAGATATTCAATCAAATAAAAATGTCATAACAATAAATCCCGAATTAAAACTAATAATATCCCATTCAATAAAATAAATTATATCATTAATAATAAAATAAAAACCTAAACAAACCAAAAAAATTCTAAAAATAAATAAAAAAATAAATCTAATAAAACAAATTGAAATATATATAATAACCTAAAATAAATAAATTTATATCATTGACACCACAAGTCAATATTTTATCATATTAAACTATTTAAGTTCTTATAATCAAAATGCAACAATATCACTATTTAAAATTAATAAATTTAAAGGAAATCAATGTAAAAATAATAATAAATATTCACGTGAATAACCTAAAGAACAAGAATAAATACCAGAATAGTATATACCATGTTGACTATAAGAATATAAGTATAAAGTATAAGCAGCACTAAAAAAAGATAAAAAAATTAAAGTATATATAGTTAATCATGATCACCCAACCAATCCATTTAATAATCTAATTTCACCCAATAAATTTAATGAAGGAGGAGCAGCTATATTACAAGATCTTAATAAAAATCATCATATAGTTATTCTAGGTATAAATCTCATTAAACCTTTATTAATTAATAATCTTCGTCTACCTAAACGTTCATAAGAAATATTAGCTAAACAAAATAAACCAGAAGAACATAAACCATGAGCAATTATTAAAATATATGAACCACAAAACCCTCAATAATTTAAAGTTATTAATCCACCAATAACAATTCCTATATGAGCTACAGAAGAATAAGCAATTAATGACTTTAAGTCAGTCTGACGTATACAAATTAAACTAACAATTACTCCACCAACTAATCTAATAGAAATTCAAATATAATTAAATACAGAAAAAGTAATTAAAATAGTAAATACACGTAGTAAACCATAACCTCCTAACTTTAATAGTACACCAGCCAAAATTATTGAACCCGAAACTGGAGCTTCAACATGAGCCCTAGGTAATCATAAATGAACTAAAAATATAGGTATTTTAACTAAAAATGCCATAATTATACCCAAATAAAATAAATTATTAATATAAAAATTATTTACTAATAAAGGAATATATAATAAACCCAAAAAATTATAAATATAAAATATACCAACTAGTAAAGGGAGAGAAGCCAGTAAAGTATAAAACAATAAATAAATACCAGCTTGAAGACGTTCAGGTTGATACCCCCAACCTAAAATCAAAAATAAAGTAGGAATTAATCTACCCTCAAAAAATAAATAAAAAGAAAATATACTTAAACTTCTAAAAGTACAATAAAGTATAATAGTTAATATAATCACAACAAACAAAAAAAAATTATTATAATAATTATAGTGAACAATTGATTCACTAGCCATTACTATTAATACACAAATTCATAATCTCAATAAAATTAAACCAAAAGAAATTAAATCATTACCAAATAAATAACTTAAATTACCTCAACAAAAAAAACCAGAAATAGAAAATATAAATAAAAAACATAGTAAAAATATTAATGACTGAATTATTCATCAAAAATTACCTAATAAACATAAAGGGATTATAAAAATTAAGTATATTAAAAATTTTAACATTGCAATATAACATATGACTGAAAGTAATCATTACCATATCTACGAATTATAGAAACCAAAATAGATAAACCCAAAGCACCTTCACAAACAGAAAATGTTAAAAAGACTATTCTAAAAAATAATTCATAATTAAAACTATTTAAATAAATATATAGTATTAAAAATAATACTAAAACAATAAATTCTAATCTTAATAATGTAATAAGTAAATGTTTACGATTAGAAGAAAAAACCCAAATACCACAAAAAAATATAATAGGAAAAAGAATAATTATCATTAGTTTTAATAATTTAACAAAAATATTGGTCTTGTAAACCAAAAATAAGGAAATAACCTTTTAAAACTTCAGAGAAAAGATAATATCTCTTCATTAATCCCCAAAACTAATATTTTAAATAAACTATCCTCTGATATTAAAAGCATTTTAATTATAATATTAACAACAAGAATAATATTTACCCAAATAAATCATCCATTAGCAATAGGATTAATATTATTAATCCAAACAATTATTATATGTATAGTAAGAGGATTATTATCACAAAGATTTTGATTTTCATATATCCTATTTCTAATTTTTCTAGGAGGAATATTAGTATTATTCATTTATGTTACAAGATTAGCATCAAATGAAATATTTTTTATATCAACTAAAATAATACTAATTATAACAATAATTATATTCATATTAATATGAACTATTAATACTAATATAATAATAACCAATAATATAGAAATTATAATTCATGAAAATATTTATAATTCAGATAGTGAATTCATTAATTCACTAATAAAATTATATAACCAACCAACAAACCTAATTACAATTATATTAGCCTCTTATTTATTTTTAACACTAATTGTAGTTGTAAAAATTACAAATATTGTAAAAGGACCATTACGACAAATAAATTAATGAATAAACCCATACGAACCAAGCATCCTTTATTTAAAATTGCCAATAATGCCTTAATTGATTTACCAGCACCATCTAATATTAGAACCTGATGAAATTTTGGTTCACTATTAGGATTATGTCTAGGTATACAAATTGTAACAGGACTATTTTTAGCAATACATTATTGTCCAAATATTGAAATAGCATTCTCAAGAGTAGTACATACTTGTCGAGACGTAAATTACGGTTGACTATTACGAACTCTTCACGCAAATGGTGCATCAATATTTTTCATCTGTATTTATATTCATATTGGACGAGGAATATATTATGGTTCATATAAATTTTTATATACCTGATCAGTAGGAGTTATTATTTTATTCCTAACTATAGCAACAGCTTTTATAGGTTATGTACTACCATGAGGTCAAATATCTTTTTGAGGAGCAACAGTAATTACAAACTTATTATCAGCAATCCCATATCTAGGAATTGACCTAGTACAATGAGTATGAGGTGGTTTTGCAGTAGATAATGCAACACTAAATCGATTCTTCACATTTCATTTTTTATTACCATTTATTGTTACAGCTGCTGTAATAGTACATTTATTATTTCTACACCAAACAGGATCTAATAATCCAATTGGTTTAAACAGAAATATTGATAAAATTCCATTCCATCCCTATTTCACAATTAAGGATATTGTAGGCTTCATAATCATAATTATATTATTAACAATTTTATCATTAAAAGAACCTTATATTTTAGGAGATCCAGATAATTTTATCCCTGCAAATCCATTAGTAACTCCAATTCATATTCAACCAGAATGATATTTTCTATTTGCATATGCCATTTTACGATCAATTCCTAATAAATTAGGAGGTGTAATTGCATTAGTAATATCAATTGCAATCTTATTTATTATACCACTATACAATTCAAATTTCCGTGGTATACAATTTTATCCAATAAATCAAATTATATTTTGATCAATAAGAATAATTGTAATTTTATTAACATGAATTGGAGCACGACCAGTAGAAGATCCTTATGTTATTACAGGACAAATCTTAACAGTATTATATTTTATATATTATATTATTATTCCAATATCGACTAAATTATGAGACAATTTAAATACATAAAGTTAAAAAGCTTAAAAGAAAAGTATATGTTTTGAAAGCATAAGAAAGAAGTTTAAATCTTCTATTAACTTTACTTAAATTAATACACTTAAATTAATAATAAAAATAAATAAAGCTTAACACCTAAAAAAAATAATAAATAATTTAATGATAAAGGTAAAAAACTTTTTCAAGCCAGATACATTAATTTATCATAACGAAATCGTGGTATTGTACCACGAACTCAAATAAATATAAAAGAAACAAAAGAAAGTTTAAAATAAAAAAATATTGAATTAATATCACTACCTAAAAAAATAATACAAAACAACATACTCATAAATAAAATACTAGCATATTCAGCTAAAAAAATTAAGGCAAAACCACCTCTTCTATATTCAACATTAAAACCAGAAACCAATTCAGATTCACCTTCAGCAAAATCAAAAGGAGTACGATTGGTTTCTGCTAAACAAGAAGTAAATCAAACTATTGACAAAGGGAAAGTAAAAAAAATTATTCATAAATAAACCTGAAAATCATAAAACTTTATTAAATTATAACTACCTACTAAAAACACAAAAGATAATAAAATTAGAGCCAATCTAACCTCATAAGAAATTGTTTGAGCAACAGCACGCAACCCACCCAATAATGCATAATTGGAATTAGATGATCAACCCGCAATCATAACAGTATAAACCCCCAAACTAGTACAACAAAGAAAAAATAATAAACCCAATTCAAAAGAAACTAAACCAGTAAAATAAGGTATTACAAACCAAATTAATAAAGATAAAAACAATCTAAAAATAGGAGCAAAATAATAACACAAATAATTAGATAAAAATGGAAAAGTTTGCTCCTTAGTAAAAAGTTTAATTGCATCTCTAAATGGCTGCAAAATACCAATAAATCCAACCTTATTAGGTCCTTTACGAATATGAATATATCCAAGAACTTTACGTTCTAATAAAGTTAAGAAAGCAACACCAACTATAACAAAAATAACTAACAAAATAAAAATAACAAATAAACTAAAAATCTCCTTAATCATAAATACTATTTATAGAATTTATAGAAAATCTATATTTAAAGATTCTAAATCCATTGCACTTATCTGCCAAAATAGTATATAAAATTAATAATAATCATTAAATAAGAATTATTCCAAATATCTGGTCCTCTCGTACTAAGACATAAAATTTTTTATAGATAGAAACCAACCTGGCTCTCGCCGGTCTGAACTCAGATCATGTAAGATTTTAAAGGTCGAACAGACCTAAACAATTGAAATTCTACACCCAAATTAAACCTTAATCCAACATCGAGGTCGCAAACCTATTCATCGATAAGAACTCTCAAAAAAGATTACGCTGTTATCCCTAAGGTAATTTAATCTTATAATCAACAAAAATGGATCAATTATTCATAAATAAATGTATAAATAAAAAAAGAGTTAATTAAATCTTCCCATCACCCCAACAAAATATATTAAATAATAAATTAATAAACAAACAAAATAAATAAATAGATATATATAAACTCTATAGGGTCTTCTCGTCCCATAAATATATTTAAGCTTTTTAACTTAAAAATTAAATTCAATTAAAATAATAAGAAACAGTATATTCCTCGTTCAGCCATTCATTCCAGTCCACAATTAAAGGACTAATGATTATGCTACCTTTGCACGGTCAAAATACCGCGGCCCTTTAAAATATTCAGTGGGCAGGCTATACCTCATATATACTATACAAGAAGAGATGTTTTTGATAAACATGCGAGAATAATAATATTTGCCTAGTTCCTTTTAAAATTTCAACAATAAATATTATCAAAATAAAAATACAAATTACTAATTTCATCATAATTACAAACAAATAATAATTTAATAAAAAATTTCAATAAAATAACTAAATAATAAATAAATAATAAACAAGTAAAAATAAAATTTTAACAAACTTAAAATGATAGTTAATATAAAACCAACAAAAATTAAAATTAATAATAATTATAAAAATAAATTAAAGAGCTTATCCCCCATAATATTTATATTAACAAAATATAAAACTATAAAAATAGAAATATAAATAATAATATATGAATTAAATTCATTTCCTGAAAAACCAGATACCATTAAAGCCGAATAATATATCACTACCAAATAAATATTATTAATAATTATAAAACAATAACTAAAATATTTATTTAAATCCTTTAAAATCGGGAAATAAAAAATATATAATATAATTTAATAAACCCTGATACACAAGGTACAATAAATAAATTAACTTCCATAAATTAATAAATACTCCATCACAGTAAAAATTAACTATAATTAAAAAAATTTAATCTACAAAATATACAAAAACAACAAATTAATTTTGATACAAATAATAAACAAAAATAAACAAAAATAAACTATATAATCTCAGATTATATCGAATCGCACGATAAAATTATTCAATGTAAATGAAATTCTTAACTATAAAGATTTAATCCGTATTAATTAAAATTATTCATTCTAGCTACACCTTCCGGTACAACCACTATGTTACGACTTATCTCAATTAATAAATAATGAGAGTGACGGGCGATGTGTACATATTATAGAGCTAAAATCATTTATACAATCTATAAAAAATTACAATTAAATCCAATTTCATAATAAAATTTCAATTAATAATCCAATAATAAATATAAATGTAATTCATCTCCACCAAATTATAAACTGCACCTTGACCTGAAATAAATTTTAAAATAAATCCAGAAAATTATTAAACCCTAAAAGGATTTTCGTTATAACGGCGGTATACATACAATTAAATTTGGTAAGGTTCAACGCGGACTATCGATTAAGGGACAAATTCCTCTAAATAGACTAAAATACCGCCAAATTCTTTAAGTTTCAAGATCCTAACTAGTACTACCTAGGTTAAAATTAATTTATATCTAAAATAATAGGGTATCTAATCCTAGTTTAAAATTAAAGATTTAATAGCTTCAAATAAAATAAAGTCATAATAAATATTAAAATTTCACCTAAAAATAATATAATAACCTCAAAATAAAATTTTAACTACTTTAACCAAAAATATTTACTTATATTCATTGTATAACCGCGGATGCTGGCACAAATTTTACCAATAATAAATCAAAATTACCAAATCAAATTCCCATAAATTAATAAAATTCATTACTACAAATAATTAATATAAATTAAAAATCATTAAGACAAAATAATTAATAAATCATGCAAAAACTTATATATAAAATAATTTAAAAGTAAATAAATAAGCAAGAATAAAACTCATTAAAATATCAACAAATAAAAAAATGGATCAACCTAAAAAATCAAATATATATCAATATAACCAAACAAAAAAAGTAAAACCCGAATTTCTCCATACATTTAACTCAACTTCAACCTTTTTTCAACAATACACAAACTTCAACCTTTTCACTCAACTTCAACCTTTTCACTCAACTCTAAATAGAAATTATAAAAATCACGGAACAAAATCAGAAAAAACTGTAGAACTCGACTCTAGTGTATAATAAAATTACTCTTTCTCTTTAATGGTAATAGTATAACTACAGATCTCATTTTTTTTTATATTTATTAAATGAGATCTGTAGTTATACTATTACCATTATTTATTCATAAATGCTTAATATATCTATTATATAATAATTATGAACCATTAATTATTTTTTGCATATATGTATATATATATATAAGGTCCTATTTAAAATAATTAATTATTGATAAATAAATTTAACATACATATATATTTATATAAGTAATATATATTCAAATAATTGAGACTTATATTAATATAAATCATATATATATATATACCTCTAAATTCATACAATAACTTTACATTATTTATAGATAATCTGTATTTTATATAAGTAATTATTATAATATAAATAACCTTTTTTTTAGTAAATTAGGTTATTTTATTTAAATAATTAATTTATATATTATATAATACCTTATATTATTTAAAAATCGAATTACCAAGAAATAAGAAGAAATTAATTAGGAAATTAATTTCTTAAACCAATAACAATAAAAATTTCTTAAAATAATAAA